CTAGAATGGATTGCTACCTATGCCTAGATCTCGGATAAATGGAAATTTTATTGATAAGACCTTTTCAATTGTAGCCAATATCTTATTACGAATAATTCCGACAACTTCAGGAGAAAAGGAGGCATTCACCTATTACAGAGATGGTGCGATTTGATTCTTTTTTCCTTTTTTTTTGCTCTCAGTCTTAGGAGAAAGACACATTCTTCGGATAGAAAGAAAAAATGGAAAAAAACCTACGCTTGCTGAAGGTGAAGTTTGTGGAAATAAAATAATTAATTCCTTCTGTCGTGTATCCCCGATTAATGCAGCCTCATATGCTTGAATTTTGGATTTATAGTATTAAGCGAAAGGTTATACCTATACGTATGGGTTAGGTCAACTCTACTCCACTAGTACCAATGGGCGGCATGGGGGAAGAAGCACTACGTTTAGGAATCAACAACACGAAAACTTTGTTAAAAAAAGAATATCCCCCCCCCCTTCCTTATCGGGATCGGGACTAAGAAGAATGGTTGGGACAACAAACATCCATCTCGTTCGTATTTTGGATACCCGTATAACCATCGAAGACTGTTGAAGTGACTAATTCCAGGAAATTAAGCGGCGTTGAGGACAAAGAAATTGTTGGAGTTACCATCTTTTTTATCCAGTACCAACATACTTGATGTTAAGAAAAGATCTTTTACAGGAAGGTTGGCTAGAGATTTATTGTAAAAACACTAGCCCTGCTCAGTTCATAATGAGAATACTGCAATCTTTTTTTATTCTATGTATTTTTATCATTATGCACATAAAGGAGGAGCCGTATGAGATGAAAATCTCACGTACGGTTCTGGAACGGAGATTCTTTGAACCGAATGACGACCGTAACGGATGTCGGCTCAATCCGAAGGAAATTATGCGGAAGCTTTACAGAATTATTATGAAGCTATGCGATTGGAAATTGATCCCTATGATCGAAGTTATATACTTTATAACATAGGCCTTATCCACACAAGTAACGGAGAACATACGAAAGCTTTGGAATATTATTTTCGGGCACTAGAACGAAACCCGTTCTTACCACAAGCTTTTAATAATATGGCCGTGATCTGTCATTACGTGCGACTATCTCCACTATAGAAAGAAAAAAGAAAAGAAAGAGCAAATCCGCTAATAAATACTAGAAAAAAAAAAAGGATTTCTACATATATATCGTCCAAAACAACGATTTTTATCAGCTGTAGCAAAGAAAGAAACTTCATAGAAGTTGAAATATGAAGAAATAGATATGCCTAGATACTTTTTTTTCTATGGATAAAAGATCTAATTGATAGAGAAAGCACCGTAAAGATCAATTAGCGAGGTTTTGGGCCAATACAAGAAGAACTGCTTACTTATATCATGATAGAAAAGTTAGGAATCCACTTATGTAATAGAGTTGATCCCCTAAAGTTTTGAGCAGCGGTGTAGTATCAGATCCCAAAGATAGTAAGTCTTTTCTTTTTTATGAAGAAAAGAAAAGTCTTTTTCACGGATTCTATAGAAATTTATATATCATATATGAAAGTATATGATATAGGAAATCGAGATAGTTACCTTTCAGAAAATTATAATGAGAGTGTAAATGCCGATGCTTTATTCTTCTGAAGGTAGGAGAAAAGATAAAACTATAAAGCGGATTCCTTTTTTTATTAATCCAAATTCAAGTTTGAAACTCATGTAATTATACTCTTTTTTTTTGTTAAATAGATCTAATAAAAAAAATGGGGCACGAAAAGAATTGACTGCTGAGCCGTATGAGGCAGGAAACTCTCAAGTACGGTTCTAAGGGAAGGGAATTTACTCACCTATTCCGACCGCGGAGAACAGGCCATTCGACAGGGAGATTCGGAAATTGCGGAGGCTTGGTTTGATCAAGCCGCTGAGTATTGGAAACAAGCTATAGCCCTTACCCCTGGTAATTATATTGAAGCGCAAAATTGGTTGAAGATCACAGGGCGTTTTGAATAAGAGCACTCTGTTTATTATTTTATTATTAGTATTGTATTATTTTTATTATTAGTTATTATTATTAGTTATTATTATTAGTATTATTTATATATTTTTATATATATTTCTATTTTTCTATTTATAGATATTTTTTTTCTATTTATAGATTTTTCTATTTATAGTATTTTTTTCTATTTATAGTATTATAGTCAATTTTCTAATTAATTTTTTGTTGTCCCCATCAGTCAAGTCAAATAAAACAGATCATTTCTCTAGGAACAAACAATCAACGAATTTCATTATATCACTTCTAAGATCGTTCTATTTCGTCTGGTATTTCGTAGGGATAAATGATACGCGGATACAGTAGAGAATTCGATTTTTTCCGCTATTGAAACTAAAAAAACTAATAAAAGAGACTCTCAAATGACTAAATATAAATACCGGTATGTACCCTAGTAATGCTAATGACTGTTCACGTGATTTGAAATAGAGTACATAGTAATATCTTCTATGTAAGACATAAAGT